CATAGTATCCATCTTTCAAAGTTAGACTGAAACTACTTGATCTTATTTTGTTTTCCTAAATGAACCAATTAGAATATATCTATTTGACGAGTACAGATATGATTCAAATCCTTTCTTTTCTAATAAACCTCCATTAAGTTACGTTCTATTTCCTCAAAAAAAAAAATAGGTTCATAATTTTTGATCAGGCATAACACCAATAAGAATTGGATTACTTTTCTTTTACGAAGTTGAAATTGATAAATTAGCAGCAAATCTAAAAATTCATTTCGGATAATTGAACCTTCTCAAACTGTTTCTTCTTTAGAACCAAAAAGATTTGTGCTAAAATAACAGATGCCAGGAAGAACAAAAGACCTTGGACACGGAATGGATCTTGAAGTACTATTTCAGCATCCCCTTGACCAAATCCACCCACATTAGGATTACTCGTTAATGGCTGATCAAGTTTGATGGATTCGCCCTCTGAAACGAGAAGCTCTGGCCCTGGAGGAATAATATCAACCACTTGACGCCCATCTAACGTATCCGCTATAGTTATTTCATATCCCCCCTTTTCTTTTCGTAGGATTTTACTTACTCTACCAGCCGCTGTAGCGTTATAAACTGTATTGTTACTCTTGTTCCCGTCGGGATAAATTTGACCCCTTCCTCTGTTCCCCCCCACATATATGGGATATTTTAAGAAGTGAACATCTTTATTATTAGCGGGATCCGGGGAAAGAATAGGAAAAGTTATTTCACTATATTTCTGACCAGGAATAGGGCCTATAACAAGAATATTTTTTTTAGTGGGTCGATAGCTCTGAAAAGAAAGATTACCTATCTTTTCTTTCATCTCGGGGGAAATACGATCCGGGGGTGCTAATTCAAATCCTTCCGGTAAAATAAGAACAGCACCCACATTCAACCCCCCCTTTTTTCCATTAGCAAGAACTTGTTTCACTTGCGTATCATAAGGAATTCGAACAACTGCTTCAAATACAGTATCAGGAAGTACTGCTTGCGGAACCTCAATCTCCACGGGCTTATTAGCTAAATGGCAATTGGCGCATACAATACGCCCGGTTGCTTCGCGCGGATTTTCATAACCCTGCTGAGCAAAAATGGGATACGCATTTGAGATAGATGCGTGAGTGATAATATAGATCATAAATGATACGGAAATAGATCGAATAATTTCTTTCTTTATCGTGATCCAAGAAAAAAAAAGGTTATTTTGAATTTGCATAGGCCAATCATTGATCCAAAAAATTTTTACAATAAAATTAGGTAGGTCACTCGGATAGTTCCCTATCCACAAGTCTGCTATTTACATAAATTCTTTTATGCGAATAAAAAATATTCGCGGCGAAATCCCCGTAGGTTCGAAGGAGTAGGTATGTCTTAAAAGGCTTTGCTTATGTCCAAAGTCAGAAATATTCGAGTTGGATCAGTCATTCATTGAATGATAAATCACTACAAGTGATGGAGATAGACGATTTAAATAATGGAAGATCCAATATTTGAAAATTGTGTCTATAATGACGGGAAAAGTAGAAACAAGGCCAGATATAATTTTCTCATTATGAACAAATCCAAAATCTTTGTAGACATAGCCAATCATTAGTTCCCAACCATGGGGCGAATGGAATCCGATACATAAATCAGTTAATAAAAGAATAGAAAAAGCTTTTATTGTGTCACTTAAATTATATAGAAATTCTTGAACCCACGAGTTAAGAATAAGAAGTTCTTCATTACCTAGAATTGAATAAGCACTTAAAATAATGAAACAGATTATATTTGTCGAGAAGTGCAAAATCGTATGGATATGATCCTCATTGTTTATGTTTATCAATTGGATCGTTTCTTTGTGGATTCCTATATGAGCCCTTTGCAACCCTATTTCCGGGTATTCTTTTATTATTTCGTCCAATAGTAAGAGTTCTTCTAATTCGATGAATTTTTCTAGAATACTCTTTTCTTGCATATCAGTCAAAAACGTTTCGGATTGTGTAGTATTCCACCAATCAGTAACCCAAGATTCAACACTTTTTTGAAATGAAAGAGAAACCCCCCAAGGCAAAAATACTATAGATATAACAGCAAGAAAAGGGAGAAATGCTTTCTTTTTTTTCCATTTTTTCATTTTTGTGAACTCGTGTCATTCTTCGAATCTATCCGCTGCAATCTACTTACTGTTTTTATTAAACATAAGTTCTATTCTAAGGCATCGAACCCCGGAATCTATCTTTTTTTTTCCTTTCCGATTATCAATCTAGCACGAATATAGAATAAGAAAGAGTCGAAAGAAATAATAAAAATCTTGTTTACAGATAATCTAATTGATACAGTTTGAAACTGCTTCGCGTTCTCGATGAATGCTAAAGTGAGACTTAAAAAAAAAACAAACACTTCAAGGAATAGTATTCCGATTTTGACTTTAAAGAACTCCCCTTTTCATTTTTTATTTATAAAAGTATTTTGATTTGCTATTTCATTTCAAAATCAAAATACTTCAATTGGTACGCGCAAAAAAGAGGCCAATTTGGAAGCTTTTTGCTCAATTTCACCCAGGGTCAAATTCTCATCAGTACGTGTCAATGGAATGGCTCCCTGTCCTTTGATTTCCATATAAAGGATACAACGAGGATAAATGCCTTCTTTAATTTCGATTCTGATCGACTGAATATCCTTCATACGGAATCGTAGGAAAATGCGACGCTTTTTCCCAGGAAATCCCCAACGAAAAATACACACTATTCCTTCGTTTAAATCGAATCGATCATAGCCACTCCCCACATTCCAAGAAATTGTGCACCACAAATAGGAACTAATAAAGAGACCCGCGATCCCGTAGAAGGACATCACGATCCCTTGTGGCAAAAAAATGATTTGCTGATATGGAACTAAAGATATCAAATTCTTACCGAGATAGCTGGAAGTTCCAACTAAGACGAATCCTAATGAACCTAAAAAAAGGATCAAGGCCCAGAAGAAATTACTTAGTTTTCGAGACCCCACTATACGTTCTATCCATATATGTTCGAATCGCCAACTCATATTAGATCTAGTTGCATTTTTTTTTATTGGACTGGAGAACCTTTTTGTTTCTGAAGTAACTCTCATCAACTAGTGCCATTCGCATGGAACCCTTTCCTTTAGAAAAAATCGGAGTAATTCGTCGAATGGGTTAGGTATAAAATAAAAAAAAAAAAGAATATCACTTTTTAGGATCTTCGAGAAATATCTACATATATAGAAATATCTACTATAGAAATATCTACATATATAGAGATGGATCGACTTTCCGTTTCAGGCATCTGCTTCTGCTTCGCTTCCAATCTATTTTCAAATAATTCAATATTTATTTCCCTATATTGATTGTTTGTATATTTTGAGCATCTATTTACGGATATATAAGAGCTGCGTCATTTAGGCCCCTATGTTATGGTATAACATCCTTTACTAAATGCACATGCGATCTCTAAGTCTTGAAAAAAAAAATAGATGAGATTTGAACCCATCAGATCTAAGAAATCTTGTTTTTTTGAACATGAAGAAATAACGAAGCCATTGCAATTGCCGGAAATACTAGTCCTACTAACGGCACAAAAATAGAGGGTAAGCTGTTGAGAGTTGTCATAGAATGGGTACCTCGATTGAATATTTAGACCTGGTATTACTATAAACATATCTTATACTAATTCTTAGTAGTATTCTATACTACTTCGTATATCTAAGTGAGTATTCTATATAAATAATAATACAACTAATAGAATAGAAATCAAATTCTTAGAGATATTATTATCTATTATTATCAACTAGAAATCAAAATGAAATAATGAAATAGAAAATAGAGAAATTCACGAGATTAAATAAATAGAAATTAATTCAATCCCACAACACCAGTTTTTAGTAAGAAAATAGGGACTTAGGAGGAGATTCGAGTAGAAAGAAAAGATACTCTATATCGATATTTTCGATTTTCTCTATTTGAATTCGCGATACATACGCAACAAGAAGGAAAGACGACCCGCGTTTTCTTTTTCGTGCCTAATTGGAATTTCACAGAAAAAAGAATTTTTTTTTACTTATGTTGTTAAAAGAGGTTTCTTTCCCGACCCCTAATCAGGAAGACCATTAAAAAATAACGAATTTTTTTGAGAATTCTTTAGAAGAATAAAAATGGATTTTTACCAAAAAACTATCTATTCGTTTTGCTCGCTACAAAGAAAAAAAAGAAATGAATTTAGGATCCGGTTTTACTTCCACGGAAAAAAGGAGTGAAGCCTAAATAACTCACTCAGAACACCCTTTAAAGGATTACGTGGTACGATTAAATCGAATAAGCCCTTATGGAATAAATATTCAGCCACTTGTGAATCCTCGGGTACTGTCTTATTCAATGTTTGTTCAATTACTCTTTTACCTGCGAATGCAATGTATGCATTAGGTTCGGCGATAATGATATCGCCCAGCATTCCAAAACTAGCCGTCACCCCACCCGTAGTGGGAGATGTAAGGATTGATACATAGAATAACTTTTTATGGGATTGATAATCATACAAAGCAGCAGATATTTTAGCCATTTGCATTAAGCTCAAACTTCCTTCTTGCATACGTGCTCCTCCCGAAGCACATACTAGAATAAGAGGTAATAATTTTGTGGTAGCATACTCGATTAAACGGGTGATTTTCTCGCCTACTACGGATCCCATACTACCCCCCATAAACTGAAAATCCATAACGCCAATTGCTACAGAAATGCCATTTAGTCGACCTGTGCCTGTTTGAACAGCTTCAGTTAAGCCTGTCTTTCTTTGATAAGAATCAATACGATCTTTATAAGGTTCCTCCTCAGAATGAAATTCAATGGGATCCAGAGAAACCATGTCTTCATCCATAGGATTCCAAGTCCCTGGATCAATCGAAAGTTCGATTCGGTCTGAACTATGCATTTTCAAATGATATCCACATTGTTCACAAATATTCATTTTTGACTTAAAAAATTTCTT